TAAAAATTATGTTGGGAAAAATTTGGGTCTAAGAGGTTTTGTCTAGTAATGTATTTAAGATCAAAATTTGGTTAATACTAAAATTTAAGTGTAATTTTGTGAACCACTAGAATGTGAGAAGGTTGGTATGGTTGTACAGGTTTCCAGTGTTTTTGGGGTTTGGCATTGGTTTGGGGGTGGGGGGGTTTGGTAAGTGAAATATTCTATGTATTTTTTAAATATGTCATTCAAGCATTAAAATATTGTCTTAGGGGATTTTGTTATGCGGATTAATGATCCTTAACTAGAGAGTTCGGCTAGACGTTGGGCTGACCTTCATGCCTTGACGGCTATGTTGAGTGATAGCATCCTAAAAGTTAAAAAATACCAAATGTGCGAGACCACAGTTATGTTGGGCATGGGCTGATTAGACCCGTACCATCGAGATGTCTTATTTAAGGGGAACGTATGGGCGATAACGCATTTAATGGCCCTGAAGTAAGAACCAGATGTCTGATAAAGTTTCAGTTTAGCTACCCCCAAGTTTAATGGGCCCGGAGCGAGAAGAGGGGCATAGGTGGGCGGGTTGTTGGTTTCACGGAGGATGGTAGAAATTGAGACCAAATGTGGAAGGGGATAGTCATATGGAAGAGAAAGGTCTATGACGGAAATGGTGTATGCAAGATAACACAGATATGTCTTAAAGCATTAATTTAATGGGTTAGATAATATTCATGTTGTTGTGGTTTGTATGTGAGATTGCAGTTATGTCGTATTACATTAATTATGAGTACTTGCTTATATGCTTGGGGAATATAGTTTAATGTACGATATACATATATGTTCTAATGTACTATATAATTTTATGTACGTCAAGAAGTAGTTTAACGAAGAATATCAGCTTTGGGTGTTGATGGTGGGGAGATATCCTTCTTCTTGATGTCCTAAGAAGAAATTTTTTTCTTCGTTTTTGGTTTACAAGACCAAGGTAATGGCTATACTATTAGGACATTTAATTTAATTTAAGTATATTGTCTTCGATTATACCTGAGATTGGTATTAGGATGAGGATGATAGAGAAATAGCTAATTGATGCTAATTGACCAATTATAATAAATGGGTGTTCAACTGGTTGCCCTCCAATTCAAGTGAGTACAAGTAAATTGGCTACTAATATTCAGTAAAGAGTCTGAGTAATTGGGCGAAATATAAGGCTTCGTTGTTTGGAATTATGAAGAAATGGTATGAGGGCTAGAACTAAGATTGATAGGATTAGGGCTAATACTCCTCCTAGCTTGTTGGGAATGGATCGTAGAATAGCGTAAGCGAATAGAAAGTATCATTCTGGTTTGATATGGGGAGGGGTGTTGAGTGGGTTAGCTGGTGTATAGTTGTCTGGATCTCCTAATAAGTCTGGGAAGAATAGTACTAGGGATATTAGTAATACAATTATTATAATAATTCCAAGAAGGTCTTTAATAGTATAATATGGGTGGAATGGAATTTTATCTGAGTCAGAGTCTAGTCCTGTTGGATTGTTAGATCCTGTTTCGTGAAGAAATAGGAGATGAACGATGGCTAGGGCTGTGATGATAAATGGGAGGATGAAGTGGAATGCAAAGAAACGTGTTAGTGTTGCTTTGTCTACTGAGAATCCACCTCAGATTCATTCTACTAGGGTAGTTCCGATGTATGGGATTGCTGATAGTAGGTTTGTGATGACTGTTGCCCCTCAAAATGATATTTGTCCTCATGGGAGTACATAGCCTATGAATGCAGTTGCTATTACTGCAAAAAGTAGAATTACCCCAATGTTCCAGGTTTCTATAAATATGTATGATCCATAGTATATTCCTCGGCCTACATGAAGAAAAAGGCAGATGAAAAATATTGATGCTCCATTTGCATGTATATATCGGATTAATCATCCATAGTTTACGTCTCGACAGATGTGTGTTACTGATGAGAATGCTGTTGTAGTGTCTGATGTGTAGTGTATAGCTAAGAATAGGCCTGTTATGATTTGGATAATTAGGCAAATTCCTAATAGTGAGCCGAAGTTTCATCATGATGAAATATTGGATGGGGCGGGTAGATCGATGAATGAGTGATTGATGATTTTAAATAGTGGGTGTGTTTTTCGGATGTTTGTCATTAGGGGTTTCTATAGTTGAATTACAACGATGATTTTTCATGTCATTAGTCACAGTTAAATGCTGTGTGGAAATAATGAATAATTACATTTTTATTTTAAGTTTAGTGTTTTTAGGTGGTTGTTTAGGGTTGGCGTTAAAGCCTTCGCCTATTTATGGTGGATTATGTTTAATTGTTAGTGGGTTTGTAGGTTGTTTTATAGTTCTAGGGTTTGGTGGTTCATTTATAGGTTTGTTAGTTTTTTTAATTTATTTAGGTGGTATGATAGTTGTTTTTGGGTATACAACGGCTATGGCTACTGAAGAGTACCCTGAAACTTGGGGTTCTAGTTGACTGTTTTTTAGTTTTTTATTTATTGGGTTTTTGATAGAATTATTTTTTGTATGATCTATGGATAATTGAAATGGGATTGAACTGGTGAGTTTAGATAGTTTGAGTGACTGGGTGATGTACGAAATGGATGATGTAGGGGTTATATTGGAAGGTGGTATTGGAGTTGCAGCTATATATAGTTGTGCTACTTGAATAATGGTAGTGGCTGGTTGGTCTTTATTTGCTGGTATTTTTATTATTATTGAAATCACTCGGGAATAGTAACGTAGAGTATAATGACTAGGGTTATAGAGATTAGAAATGATGAGAAATATAGTTTAATTATTCCTTTTTGGTTAGTAAGTATTTTGGATATAAATGTATGAATAAATGAGGTAGATTTTGGGATTGATTTTTCTAGTCAGATTATATCTAAAAGTCCTAGGGAAACTTTGAAGCTTGGATCTAGAGATTTTAGTGGAATTATACGGTGAATAATAGATGGGAAAAATCCTAGTGAGGTTGAGAATATTGAGTGGGGTTTGATTTTGTGTACTGAATATTTTAGGGTAAAATTATTAAGTTCAAGGGCAATGATGAATCCTAGTACAGAGATTAGTAGGGTTAGTATTTTTAGGTATCATGGTATTGTCATAACTTGAATATTAGTAGGGGGTAGATTGTTTGAGATTACATAGCCAGCTAAAATGCTGCCTAGAGCTAGTCGTTTAATCGGGTTAATTAGGTTTGGGTTGTTTTCGTTAATAATGATTATAGGAGGGTATCGAGGTTTTGTTATTGCAACGAAGTAAATGATTCGTATACTGTATATGGCTGTTATTGATGTGGCGATAAGTGTAATTATTAGGGCTCAGGCGTTGGTATTACAGGTGCTTATAGATTCAATAATAGAATCTTTGGAGTAGAATCCGGTTAGGAAAGGTATTCCTGTTAAGGCTAGGCTTCCGATGATTAGGCAGGATGATGTGAATGGTATAATTTTTATAACTCCCCCTATTTTTCGAATGTCTTGTTCGTCATTGAGGCTGTGGATAATTGACCCTGAACATATGAATAGTATGGCTTTGAAGAATGCGTGTGTACAGATGTGAAGAAAGGCTAGGTAGGGTTGATTAATTCCTAGGGTAACTATTATTAAACCTAGTTGGCTAGATGTAGAGAATGCTACAATTTTTTTTACGTCATTTTGTGTTAGTGCGCAGATGGCTGTAAATAATGTGGTTAAGGCTCCTAGGCATATTATTGTTGTTAAGATTGTTTTATTGTTTGATATGAGTGGGTGAAATCGAATAAGTAGGAAAATGCCTGCTACAACTATAGTACTAGAATGTAGTAGGGCTGATACTGGCGTGGGTCCTTCTATGGCTGAAGGTAGTCATGGGTGGAGTCCAAATTGAGCTGATTTTCCTGTTGCTGCAATAAGTAGTCCTATTAAGGGGATGATATTGCTATTGTTGGAAAGCAGAATTTGTTGAAGTTCTCAGGAGTTTATGTTGAGGCAATATCATGTTATGGCTAGGATAAAGCCTACATCTCCGATCCGGTTATATAGGATGGCTTGTAGGGCTGATGTATTTGCATCGGCACGTCCATACCATCATCCAATTAGTATAAATGATATAATTCCTACTCCTTCTCAGCCAATAAACAATTGAAATAAATTATTAGCTGAGGTGAGAATAATTATAGTAATTAAGAATATTATTAAGTATTTGATGAATCGATTAATATGGTAGTCTGAGTGTATATATCATGAAGAGAATTGTATAATAGATCATGTGACATAAAGTGCTACTGATAAGAATAGGATAGAAAAGTAGTCAATTTTAAAGCTTATTGTTATATTGATTGAGTTAATAGTAATTCAGTGTCAGCTAGTAATTATATACTCTGTATTTTGATGAAAAAATAGGAGTAGGGGTAAAAGGCTTAGGAAAAATGAAAATTTAATTGATGTAGTGGCGTAAAATGGGAAGTTAATATGTTTGATCAGGTTAGTTATGGATACTAATACTGGAGAAATTAAAATAATAAAAATTGTTAGAATTGATGATGTAATTATGTTTATTACTTTAATTTGGAGTTGCACCAAGATTTTTGGTTCCTAAGACCAATGGATTTCTGTTATCCTATAAAAGTAAGAAAGCCATGTGTTTAAGCATGGTGGCATGAGTTAGCAGTTCTTGCATACTTTCTTGGTAAATAAGGAGGTTAAATTTCCTGTTGTTAGATTCACAGTCTAATGTTTTTTGTAAACTATATTTACATATTGTTAATCCTGTAATTAGTTTTGGGTTTATAGTAAGTAGTACTAGTGGAATAATGTGGAGAAACATTAGGGTTAGTTCTCGGGTGTGTGATGGGTGAAGATTGTTTATGTGATTTGTTAGTTTCCCTCGTTGTGTTGTAATAATTATGTATATTGAGTACATGGCTGTAATTACAATGTTAATTCCTATTAGGATAATTGAAAAGTTGGATCAAGAAAATAGTGATATAGTAATAAATAATTCTCCTATAAGATTAATTGATGGAGGTAAAGCTAGGTTAGCTAGGCTGGCAATTAATCATAATGTTGCTATTAAGGGAAAGATTATTTGTAGACCTCGGGCTATGATTATGGTTCGACTGTGGATTCGTTCATAGTTAGAGTTAGCTAGGCAGAATAAAAGGGAGGATGTAAGTCCGTGTGCAATTATTAATATTGTAGCTCCTATAAAGCTTCATGGTGTTTGAATTATAATGGATGAAATAACTAAGGCTATATGACTTACTGAGGAATAAGCGATTAGTGATTTTAAGTCGGTCTGTCGAAGACAGATTGAGCTTGTTATGATTATCCCTCATAAGGAGAGAAGGATAAAAGGGTAAGCTATGTATTTTGTTAGCGGGTCTAGGATAATTGAGATTCGGATTATTCCATAACCTCCTAATTTTAATAGAATAGCTGCTAAGATTATAGAGCCTGCGATTGGGGCTTCTACATGTGCTTTGGGAAGTCATAAGTGGACGCCGTATAGTGGTATTTTGATAAGAAATGCTATTATGCATGCTAATCATAAGATATTACTAGATCAGGAGAAGTTTATGGGATTGGCTGTTATTGATATAATTATAAAGTTTAGTGAGCCTGTAGAGTTTTGGATAAAGATTAAGGCAACTAGAAGTGGGATTGAGCCAATTAATGTATAAAATAAAAAGTAAATTCCTGCGTTTAGACGTTCTGTTTGATTACCCCATCGGGTAATGATAATTAATGTGGGAATTAAGGTAGCTTCAAATAGGATGTAAAATATGATTAGTTCAGTTGCTGAGAAAGTTATGATTAGGAGGACTTGAAGACTTACTAGTATGGAGATGTAAAATTTTTGGTGTGAAGATTTTTCTTTTTTGAGATGGTTTTGACTAGCTATGAGTATAAGTGGAAGAAGTCATGTGGTTAAAATAATTAGTGGGGAAGATAATGGGTCTGAAGAAAATACTATTGAGAAGTTTAAGTGATTTTCATCGTTTTGTCATAGTAACAGTAGACTAATAAGGCTAATTATGAAGCTGTGAGATGTAATATTTATTCAGATTTTTTTTGGTTGTGATAGTCAAATTATTGGGAGTAATATTAGTGAAGGGGTAATGATTTTTAACATTGAAGGAGGTTAAGATTTTGTACGTAGTCGGTTCCATATGTATTTGATACTTTAACTAGTAGAGCCAGTCCTACTGCTGCTTCACATGCTGCAAATACCATAATTGTAATAGGGACTGGCATTGAGATTATTGAGTTAGAATTTAAAGTTGTTATTGAGACTATAACGAATAGAGATAATATTATTCCTTCTAGACATAGCAGGGTTGATATCAGGTGTGAGCGAAATATTAATGTGCCTAGGAGTGACAGGGAAAATGATATTGTTAGATTAAGGAAGGCAGATGGCATTTTGGTAATTATGATATTATCATAATCTAATGAGTCGAAATCATTAATTTTATTTAAACTAATTACCATTTATTCTGTTCATTCTAGACCTTTTTGCATTCATTCATAGCACAATCCTAGGGACAGAATAGTTACTAGGATAAAAGCTGTTAGGGTTGTTGTAGTGGTATTGGTGAATTGGATAGCTCATGGGAGAGGTAATAGAAGTGCAATTTCTAGGTCAAATAGGAGAAATGTGATGGCTACAAGAAAAAATTTTATAGAGAAAGGTAGTCGTGCGGAACTTGTTGGGTCAAATCCACATTCGTATGGATTAGCTTTTTCTGAATATAAATTTATTTGTGGTAATCAGAATGCAACTATAATTAGAGCTAGAGATAGTAGGCTATTAATTGTAATAATGATAAATAAATTAATTACTCTCTTCCGTTTATGTCAGAATTTACTGATTGGAAGTCAGTTGTATTAAATATACTAAGAGAGTAAGATCCTCATCAATAGATAGAAACATATAGGAAAAGTCATACTACATCTACGAAGTGTCAGTATCATGCTGCTGCTTCAAATCCGAAATGGTGTTTTGATGTGAAGTGATATTTGAGTTGTCGTAGCAGGCATACAATGAGGAAAGTTGATCCGATAATTACGTGGAGGCCGTGGAATCCTGTGGCTATAAAGAATGTAGATCCATAAATGCCATCTGAGATAGAGAATGGTGTTTCAAAATATTCTGAAGCTTGGAGAATAGTAAAATAAAGTCCAAGAATGATAGTAATTAAAAGAGCTTGATTCATATGATTTCGTTTTCCTTCTATAAGGCTATGGTGAGCTCATGTGATGGACACACCCGATGCTAGGAGTACTGATGTGTTAAGTAGTGGGACTTCAAGAGGATTTAGAGGTGTAATTCCTGTTGGGGGTCAGCATCCTCCTAGGTCATGTGTGGGTACAAGACTAGAATGGTAGAATGCTCAGAAGAATCCAGCGAAGAAAAATACTTCGGATACGATAAATAGGATTATTCCATATCGGAGTCCTTTCTGGACAATGGGGGTATGATGTCCTTGATATGTTCCTTCACGAATAATATCTCGTCATCATTGATATATTGTTAAAGTATTTGCTAGTAGACCTATAGAGAGTAATGTAATAGAGTTATAGTGGAATCATATTACTAGACCGGAAGTTAGTAGGAGAGCTGAGAAAGCTCCTGTTAGTGGTCATGGACTTGGATTTACTATGTGATATGCATGTGTTTGGTGGGTCATTATGTGTTATCATGTAAGTAGAGGCTGACAAGCAGTGTGAATACGTAAGCTTGAATTAATGCTACGGCGAATTCTAGGACTGTTAGAAGTAGAAGGATAATGAATGTGATTGTAGCGGTTGGTGGACTAATATTCATTAAAACTAGGGTTGCTCCTCCAATTAGATGTATGAGAAGATGGCCTGCAGTAATGTTTGCTGTTAGTCGCACTGCTAAAGCTATTGGTTGAATAAATAGGCTAATTGTTTCAATAATAATTAGTATTGGAATAAGTGAGATTGGTGTTCCTTGTGGGAGAAAATGGGCTAGTGAAGTTTTCAGTTTATGTCGAAATCCTAGAATTACTGCTCCAGCTCATAGTGGAATTGCTATACTTAGGTTTATAGATAGTTGAGTTGTTGGTGTAAATGAATGTGGTAAAAGTCCTAATAAGTTTGTGGATCCGATAAATATAATTAATGAAACAATTATTAGTGCTCATGTACGTCCTTTAGGGGTGTGAATTAATATTATTTGTTTGATAATAAGTTTAATAAGTCAGTGTTGAAATGAATGAAGACGATTATTAATTAAGCGTTCTGATGATGGAAATAGAATTGATGGAAATATGATAATGGTTACGACAATTGGTAAACCTATTACTGTTGGGGTAATGAAAGAGGCAAATAGATTTTCGTTCATTTTAATTCTCAAGGGTTTTTAGTTTTTAGTGATGTTATTATTTTTGGTGATGGTGATAGTGGGAATGATTGTGAGGAAACTTTTAATTGAAACAGAATAAATAAGGTAATCATGGATGAGATGATAGTAACAAATCATGTTGATGTGTCTAGTTGTGGCATGTCACTGTGGAGATTTTAAGTCTCTGACTTTAACTTAAAAGGTTAACGCTTTAAGCTTCGCAGTGAAGTTAAATTATTGAAGTTGATCAGTTTTCGAAATGTTTAAGTGGTACTATTTCAAGAACAATGGGTATAAAACTGTGGTTGGATCCGCAAATTTCTGAACACTGCCCATAAAATAATCCTGGTCGATTTGATGTTACTGTTGCTTGATTAAGGCGTCCTGGGATTGCATCAGTTTTTAGTCCTAGTGATGGGACAGCTCATGAATGTAGGACATCTTCGGATGAGATTAACATACGAATTGGGAGTTCCATTGGTAGTACTACTCGATTATCTACTTCTAGTAGTCGAAGTTCACCTGGTTTAAGATCATTAGTTGGAATTATGTATGAATCAAAGCAAAGGTCTTCATAGTCAGTGTACTCATAGCTTCAGTATCATTGATGTCCTATAGTTTTTACTGTGAGTACTGGATTATTAATTTCATCTATTATATATAAAATTCGTAGAGATGGGAGAGCAATTAGGATCAGAATAACAGCTGGTAAAATTGTTCAAATAGTTTCGACCTCTTGGGCGTCTATAGTACTAGTGTGTGTTAGTTTTGTTGTTAATATAAGTGAAATAATATATAATACCAGAGAACTGATGAGAAAAACGATTATTAATGTATGGTCGTGAAAGTTCATAAGTTCTTCTATAATAGGTGATGAAGCGTCTTGTAAGCCTAATTGAAATGGGTAAGCCATATAAGATATATAGATTTAAGTCTATGATTTAACCTTGACAAAGTTATGTAATTATTTTACTAATATCTCATGGAGAAAGACATAGAGGTTATGAGATTGGCTTGAAACCAATTTAAGGGGGTTCGATTCCTTCCTTTCTTATTTTACTTTAACATAGGAAGGTTCTTCAAATGTATGATATGGTGGTGGACAACCGTGAAGTCATTCTAGGTTGGTTGAGGAATATGATACTGATAAGACTTCTCGTTTTGAAGCAAATGCTTCTCAGATTATAAAAATTATTACAAGAACAGCTGTAAGTGAAATGAAAGATCCTATTGAGGATACTGTGTTTCATGTGGAGTAAGCATCTGGGTAATCTGAGTATCGTCGAGGTATTCCTGAAAGGCCTAAGAAATGTTGGGGGAAGAATGTTATATTAACTCCTACAAATATAATTGCGAAGTGGGCTTTGGCTCATGTGTCGTTTAGAGTATAACCTGAAAATAGTGGAAATCAATGAACAAATCCAGCTATAATAGCAAATACTGCTCCTATAGATAGTACATAGTGAAAGTGGGCTACTACGTAATATGTATCATGAAGGACAATGTCTAGTGAAGAGTTTGATAAGACAATTCCAGTTAGGCCTCCTACTGTAAATAAGAAAATAAAGCCTAGGGCTCATAATATAGCTGGAGATCATTTGATATTACCTCCATGTAATGTTGCTAGTCAGCTAAACACTTTTACTCCAGTTGGAATAGCAATAATTATGGTAGCTGATGTAAAGTAAGCTCGTGTATCTACGTCTAGTCCTACTGTAAATATGTGATGAGCTCATACAATAAACCCTAAAAATCCGATAGATATTATAGCTCATACTATACCTATATATCCAAATGGTTCTTTTTTGCCTGAGTAATAAGTGACTACATGTGAGATAATCCCAAATCCTGGAAGAATTAAAATGTATACTTCTGGGTGACCAAAGAATCAGAATAAGTGTTGGTAAAGGATTGGATCTCCTCCTCCTGCAGGATCGAAGAAAGTTGTATTTAGATTTCGGTCTGTTAGTAGTATTGTAATTCCTGCAGCTAAGACTGGGAGCGATAGAAGTAATAGGACAGCTGTAATAAGTACTGATCAGACAAATAATGGTGTTTGATATTGGGTTATTGCTGGGGGTTTTATATTGATAATTGTAGTAATAAAATTAATAGCTCCTAAAATAGATGAAACACCAGCTAGATGAAGGGAAAAAATAGTTAGGTCAACTGATGCTCCAGCGTGGGCTAAATTTCCGGCTAAGGGTGGGTAAACTGTTCATCCTGTTCCAGCTCCTGCTTCTACTATAGAGGATGCTAGTAATAAGAGAAATGATGGGGGTAATAGTCAGAAGCTTATATTATTTATCCGTGGAAATGCTATATCGGGGGCTCCAATTATTAGAGGGACAAGTCAATTACCAAATCCTCCGATTATTATTGGTATTACTATGAAGAAAATTATAACAAATGCGTGGGCAGTAACAATTACATTATAGATTTGATCGTCACCTAGAAGTGCACCTGGTTGTCCTAATTCAGCTCGAATTAGAATACTTAGTGCTGTACCTACTATTCCTGCTCATGCACCAAATAGTAAATACAAGGTTCCAATATCTTTGTGGTTAGTTGAAAATAGTCAACGATTTACGAACATAGGTAAAATGGCTGAGTAAGCATTAGACTGTAAATCTAATCACAGGGGTTCAATTCCTCTTTTTACCAAGCCTTAAGGTGATATTCATGTCGAATTGCAAATTCGGAGGTGTAGGAGACTCCCCTACTGAGGCTTCTCCCGCTCTTTCTCTGATAGGCGGGAGAAGTAGATTGAAGCCAGATATAGGGTATTTAGCTGTTAACTAAAATTTCGTAGGTTTGATTCCTACCAATCTAGGTGAGGTCTTAGCTTAATTAAAGTAATTGATTTGCATTCAATAGATGTAGGATAAAGTCTTACAGTCCTTAGCAGAAGTTAAACTGTCTGTTTTCTTAGGGCTTTGAAGGCTCTTGGACTGTATATCCTAAACTTCTATATGATTAGTTGGGGTGATATTGGAAGTGTTATAGTGCTTATAATTGTAAATAATGGGATAATAAAATTATACTTGGAGTTTGTTAGATGGTATAGAATTTTTGAGTTATTGTTTGTTGGGAATATTGTGAGTGAAGTTGAATAGATTAAGCGTGTGTAGAAAAATAAATTTAATAAAGCTATTATAGCTATTATAGTTGCTAAAATAATACAGTTATTTTTTAGTAGTTCTGAAATGATAATTCATTTTGGTAGAAATCCTGTTAATGGAGGGAGGCCTCCAAGTGATAATAGAATTGCAGATATTATTATAAGTGTTGCTGGTGTTTTATTTCATAATAGTGAAATTGAGTTTATTGTTGTTGATGTGTTTATTATGAGTACTATAAATATTGGGATTGTAAGAATAATGTAAATAAATAAATTTAGTAATGTTAATGATGGATTAAATGAAATGATAGCTATTATTCATCCTATGTGGGCGATTGATGAAAATGCTATGATTTTTCGTATTTGTGTTTGGTTTAGTCCTCCTCATGCTCCAATAAAGATAGATGTAATAGCGAGTATTAGGGTAATGGTTGGGTTAATAAGGTTATAAATTTGGAATAAAATGGATAGTGGAGCGATTTTTTGTCATGTGAGTAGAATAAGTCCTTTATGAAGTTCAATGCCTTGGGTTACTTCTGGTAGCCAGTAGTGAAATGGTGCTAGGCCTAGTTTTATGGCTAGAGAGATTAGTGCTATCGTAATAGTAATATTGTTTGTTTGTTGTTGAAATATTCATGTGCCTAGTTGTTTGTAATTAAGAATAATAGCTAGTAGAATAATTATTGATGCTGTAGCTTGTGTAACGAAATATTTTGTTGCTGCTTCGGTTGATCGTGGGTTCTTTTTGTTAATTAATAGAGGGATTATTGCTAAAAGGCTTAGTTCTAGGCCCACTCATATTATTAGTAAATTTGAACTTAATATGGTGATTATAGGTCCTGAAAAAATTGTAAGATAAATAATGACTAGGGTAATAGGGTTTATTAGTACGGGAAGGGTTTAAACCAACATTTTCGGGGTATGGGCCCGATAGCTTAATTAGCTGACCTTACTGTATAGAATGTGGTGTACAGGTAGCACAAAGAATTTTGAATTCTTAGGTTTAGGTTCAATTCCTATTATTCTAGAAATAAGAGGATTTAAACCTCTATAATTTACTCTATCAAAGTAACTCTTTTGTCAGACATATTTCTACAGATATGGTGGAATGCTTGCTATAAATATTGGTAAGGAAATGTGTCATATGCATAATGCTAATGTAAGGGGAAGAAAATTTTTTCATAATAAATGTATGAGTTGGTCATATCGGAATCGCGGGTATGATGCTCGGATTCATAAAAATGAGGATGTTAGGAGTAAAGTTTCGGCTATAAAATTGGTTGTATATAGTTCTGGAAAATTTATGTTATGGATTGGGCCTAAGAAAATAATTGATGTTAGTGAGTTTATAAGAATAATGTTAGTATATTCAGCTACAAAAAATAGTGCAAATGGACCTGCAGAATATTCGACGTTAAAGCCTGAAACTAATTCTGATTCCCCTTCGGTTAAGTCGAATGGAGCTCGGTTTGTCTCTGCTAATGTTGAGATAAATCATATTATAGCTATTGGTCAAGTTGGGATAATAAGTCATATGTGTTCTTGTGTAAAGATGAGTGTTTGTATAGAAAATGAACCGCTTAATAGTAGGACTGAGAGAAGAATAATAGCTATAGTGACTTCATATGAGATTGTTTGGGCTACGGCCCGCAATGCTCCAAATAATGAGTATTTTGAGTTTGAGGCTCATCCCGATCATAGAATTGAGTATACTGAGAGGCTTGATGTGGCTAGAAAAAATAGGATCCCTAGATTTAGGTTAATTAGTGGGTGGGGTATAGGTAATGGAATTCATAGACTCAAGGCTAGTGTGAGGGATAGAGTTGGTGCGATAATAAAAAGTATGATGGATGTTGTTAGTGGTCGTATGGGTTCTTTAGTAAATAATTTTAAAGCGTCAGCAAATGGTTGCAATACTCCATAGGGTCCTACGATATTTGGGCCTTTTCGTAATTGTATATAGCCTAGAATTTTTCGTTCTACCAATGTTAAGAAAGCTATTGCAATTAAGATTGGGACTAAAAGTGTTAGGATGTTAATAAAGTACATTATTAGGGAGAGGATTTGAACCTCTGGAAACAAGGTTTTAAGTCTTACGCAATTTCCTGGCTCTGCCACCCTAATAACCTGGTCTAGGTAATTTTTTTACATACATATTTGATTAAGATGTTTTCATAAATTTGGTTAAGAGCACTTTTGTAAAGGTGGCTCTATTTCTCTTATCCTTTCGTACTGGGAGAAATTGTTAATAGATAGAAACCGACCTGGATTTCTCCGGTCTGAACTCAGATCACGTAGGACTTTAATCGTTGAACAAACGAACCATTAATAGCTTCTGCACCATTGGGATGTCCTGATCCAACATCGAGGTCGTAAACCCCATTGTCGATATGAACTCTTAAATGGGATTGCGCTGTTATCCCTAGGGTAACTTGGTCCGTTGATCAAATTGTTTTTGGGTCAATTTAGAATTTTTAGTTACTTTGACTTGTTGGTCTAAGTTATATTCGTTCGGAGGATTTTCTTTTCTCCGAGGTCACCCCAACCAAAATTTTTAATTTACAGTATTGTTTTTGTCCCATTAGGTGGAGTAAGTTTATACATAAATTTGTTAATTTAAGCTCCATAGGGTCTTCTCGTCTTATTGAATAATCCCAGCCTCTTCACTGGAAGGTCAATTTCACTGATTAAAAATAAGAGACAGTTGAACCCTCGTTCAGCCATTCATACAGGTCCCTAATTAAGGAACAAGTGATTATGCTACCTTTGCACGGTCAGGATACCGCGGCCGTTTAACTTTAGTCACTGGGCAGGCAATGCCTCTAATACTTGAAATGCTAGAGGTGATGTTTTTGGTAAACAGGCGGGGTTCTAGTTTGCCTAGTTCCTTTTATTTTAGTTGATCTTTCCTTTAAGCACTCCTGTGTTGGATTAACAGATTAATTTTAGATAAGTTTATTTGTGGTTATTATCTATAGTTTGTAAATAACTAACAATGAGTATTCGGGTTGTTATACACTTGTGCTTTGGAGAATAAATTCTTGTTACTCATATTAACAGTATTTCTTCTATAGAAATATAGAATAACCCAATTTGAAATTTAGGAAATTAATGGAATTAAAGGATTATAAAGTTTTTTATGTTGAGCTTGAACGCTTTCTTTATTGATGGCTGCTTTTAGGCCTACAATGGTTAATGTTGGTTGTGTTTATTCACTATTAAGGGTTTTTTCCAATCCCTAAAGAGCTGTCCCTCTTTAGGCTATAATTTAAATTTACGTTTAGATTTTTAGTTCTTAAAGTAAATTTAAAGTTGAACTGAAATTCATTTTTTGGGTAACCAGCTATCACCAAGCTCGTTTGGCTTTTCACCTCTACCTAAAAATCTTCCCACTATTTTGCTACATAGACGGGTTGATTCATAAAATTGTTTTTAGGTAGCTCGCTTGGTTTCGGGGTTTCTAGCTAAATTCTTTTAGTTAGAGAATTTCTAGTTAATTCATTATGCAAAAGGTACAAGGTTTAATCTTTGCTGTATTTTACTTTCAGTAAGATCTTTCATCTTTCCCTTACGGTACTATCTCTATAGCTCCTACAGTAAATTTCTTTCTCCAATACTTTAATGATAAATGTTTTGTTTTATTATTATATTTTGTTAAGTGGATGAATGTTAGGGCTAGGACTAGTTCAAAGTGTTCATTTTATGAATTCTTCTGGGTGTAGGCCAGATGCTTTATGTAAGCTACACTATGATTATTCCAAGCACACTTTCCAGTATGCTTACCTTGTTACGACTTATCTCCTCTAATAAATTTATTTATTGTTATTACGTATAATTAAGTACATTTAACTTGAGGAGGGTGACGGGCGGTGTGTGCGTACTTCATTGCTCTATTCAATTAAGCTCTCTATTCTCAATTTACTACTAAATCCTCCTTTGTCCTTTAGTTTCATAAAGGGTATCGTAATGTTCTTAAATAGAAAATGTAGCCCATTACTTCCCATCTCATTGGCTACACCTTGACCTAACGTTTTTATGATTGTTCTCTTGCTTACTTTTATTCCTTTTTAAGGGTTTGCTGAAGATGGCGGTATATAGGCTGAATTAGCAAGGGATGGTGAGGTAAAGCGGGGTGTATCGATTATAGAACAGGCTCCTCTAGATGGATATAAAGTACCGCCAAGTCCTTTGAGTTTTAAGCTATGGCTAGTAGTTCTCTGGCAAATAATTTTGTTGTATAATTATTTTAGTTTAGGGCTAAGCATAGTGGGGTATCTAATCCCAGTTTGGATCTTAGCTATCGTGTTTTATGAGAGGTCTAGAATTACTTTCGTAGTTGTGTTTAAGTTCTAACAATGAATTTTCACATATTAGTTGAATTTTAATTCTATTAGTATAAGTTCAATTAACACGTTTTACGCCGAGAATAATTAATTAGGGTTAATCGTATGACCGCGGTGGCTGGCACGAAATTTACCAACCCTTAGAGGTATAGCTTAGTCAAACTTTCGTTCATTGCTTAATATTTATCACTGCTGAGTCCCGTGGGGGTGTGGCTAGGCAAGGTGTCTTTAGCTATTTTATGTGCTTGATACCCTCTCCTTAAAATTTTATGAAAAATATTTAAGGGATTTTACACCGGTTTATGGATATTTGCATGTGTAATCTTACCTCCAACTAATTATAAGGCCAGGACCAAACCTTTTGTTTATGGGATTTATAGAAATCCATCTAAGCATTTTCAGTGCTTTGCTTTGTTATTAAGCTACATCAAC